CTTTGTTCAAACAACTATTCAAGGTTCCTAGAGCTCCTTGTAAGGCTTGTTGGAAAACTCGTTGTCGGACCTGATTAATTGCTTTTTGTTGTTCAAAATGAATGGTTTCATTTTTATAATTTTCTAATCGTTCCAAATTCTCAGAAGCAGCATTAATCAAATTTGATTTTTCGCGTTCTATCTCAGAGTACCCATTCACTCGAAACTCATCTGCCTCGATTTCTACTTTCCGCAAGCGAGTTCGGGCTTTTTCGAGCTGTTCAATGGCTGCTCCACGTAGTTCTTCTGAATTTCGAATAGTGCTCAAGATCCTCTGTTTTCGATTATCTAATAAATCACTTAATGAAAGTAGATTTCCGTCCTATTTATTTCACAACCTTCATGATCTCTTCCCGAACCAAACATGAATCTTTCGATTCATTTGGCTCTCACGCTCAGTTACTTATAGGGCGTTCCTATATCTTTTCATGTAATGAGCCTACCCTTTCCTCTCTGTTCGTATTCCAAGATAGTGAAACGGAAACAAGATCAGGATATTCTGAGGGTTCTTCCGACCAAACAAAATTTTGTAATTGCCAGCAAAGTTGTTTCTTTTTTTGTCTTTTTTCTTCAAATCCAAAAAATTTTTCTTATTTTATTGATACTTTCGCTTTATATACATAATAACTATAATATAGGTTGCCGATTCAGCATTGTTTAAACGGGCAGGTGTCTCACCCATTTCCCTTTTCCAGTAAATAGTTCAGTTCAAATCACTTTATTGATATGAGTGTTCTATATCAGATAAATTGACAACTTTTTTGAAGCCGTCTCCTACTAACTCCTACTAACGTAGTGGTAGAAAGAGTACCACGCTGTGTCTTGACTTCAAACGGTTTTGCTTTAACCATGTTAATGATACTACATTATTGGTTTATAGAGAAGAGAGTCAAAGTGGATTTACCAATAAAAAAGTCACGAAATGCTATAGTTCTTACATATGATTTCTTAATTTATTCAGAAGTAATTCGTCGAGATTGTACACCCCCCCCTCCTATAAAAAAAAGTGCAGCTGGTTAGATCCAGCCTTTTTTTTGAAATAAACAACTCGCACACACTCCCTTTCCAAAAAAGATCAATACACCAAGCACTACACTTAGATTTATTGGATTTGTTGCTAAAATATCGGTATTAAACCCGAAACTCCCGGCGCATGGCCAGTGACCTAAGGAAACGAAAGAATCGGTTACATTTTTCATATGCTCTCCTCTTATAAATAGAACTAACAAAATCGAACAGAGTTCTGTATAAGTTCGCCGCCACTGTTTGGATTGATTTCTTTTTTTTTTTTTTCTGAATTTCCTTATTTAATAAATAGATTGATTTTCTTTTTCATCTATTCGTTATGATACGAATAGTTTCATATTCATTAATATGAATAATTTTATTCATATTAATAATGAAGATTTCAATGAAAAAATAAGATACTTATTGCCTTTCTAGCCACACGGAAATCGCGAAAGACCTCATTTGTTACAATGCTTCTTATTAAATTAAATAATAAAAAAAAAGAAAGAATTTTCTATTTTCTATTAAATAAATTCACTAGGGGGGGGGGGCAAAAGCGGGTGGATCCTCTAATTCCTTATCCTCAAGCTAGCCCTTCCCCTACCTCTAGGGTTAGGGTGATTGTCCCAACGAATAAATAGAAAAAAGAATTCGATTAATTCATTTTAGGGGTAAAGCGTCGGTATAATGCGAAAAGCGGGGGTTCAAGTACATGGCAATAAAATACTAAAATGAAATACGTATTTTTATTTTCAAATTTCTAGGATTAAACAAAAGGATTTGCAAATAAAAGGGCTAATGCCACAACCAGTCCATAAATTGTTAAAGCTTCCATAAAAGCCAGACTAAGCAATAAAGTACCTCGTATTTTACCTTCTGCTTCTGGTTGTCTCGCGATACCTTCTACAGCTTGGCCTGCAGCAGTACCTTGACCAACTCCAGGTCCAATGGAAGCAAGCCCTACTGCCAATCCGGCAGCAATAACAGAAGCGGCAGAAATCAGTTGATTCATGGTAAATTTTATTCCTCGTACAAAAAAAGAAATGGTTAATGATACAATCAACCAATGAATTATCGCCTCCCATTTGATTTCATCATTAAGACCTAACCCAGCAAAAACAAACAAGTAGAGGTAACTAAGAACTCAAAACGAAAATGATGCTATTTCTGAATCAGCAGAACTGTTTCGGCATCTTGTTTGTTTATAGTTCCCACTATCTAATGTAGTCTTTCTTTGGAAATCCATATGGTTCCGGTTCTTCGGTTTCTTTATTCCAAAACACCCTTTCATCCGACTTTTGATTTTACTTTTTTTTTGTTCGTTCTCTTCTATATGCTTGACTTCATCTATTTATTATAAAAATACACAGTCAGAGATCAAATAGAAAGACTTCCGATAGACGGATTCATCTGTTTATGGGCAGTCCGTATCTAACTAATGAATTTCGAATATTACATATACATTTGTTTCGTCCATAACGTAAACCGCTCGTTCGATTGAGTCGGATTCTATCTAGTCTTAAAACATTCTTCGAAACAGCCATAGGAATTGGCTTATGCTTATAGACATTACATATACCCAACGAAATCCCTCTAATCAACTTTTTTTGAAATCTTCTTTGTTTGTAAACTCTTCTCTTCCTTTTCTTTATAATTATCACACAATTACAATCCCGCAAAAATATAAACGAATGGGTGGGGTCATTAGCCTAGCTAGAATTGAATGGTTCTATATCAAGATTTTATTATCCAATTGCAGACCATTTTGGTCAATCGTTGAATTCAATTGAAAAAGGAATGTTTCCTTCTATGGAAAGAACGTTGTTTTTGTTTATAAACACATGTTGGAAAAGAAAAAAATAATATAAAAATGGATATTATATGAATCCTAATATCGTAATTGACTCGGCAAATCTGGAAAAAGAATATTTATTAGATTAGAGTGGAAAGATATGATCGAAATATACCAAAAGGGGGGTTAGGAAAAAGATCTTTTTGATCTCTTTCCTTTTTTTACAATTCCCCAATATCGTATATCTTTCTTGTTCCTGCTCTATAGATCGTATCTATCCGATTTTTATACCTATTTTTATATATAAATTCCTTCATTAGATTATCTTGAGTCACGCTTGAGTTTTGGAATAAGCTTTTTTTCCAAAACAAAAAGAAACTTTTGGGAAGCTAGTTAATGATGACCCTCCATGGATTCGCCTATATAAGCCGCAGCTAAAGTTGCAAAAATAAGAGCTTGAATTCCGCTTGTGAATAATCCAAGAAACATGACAGGTATGGGAACTACTGAAGGTACTAAAGAAACAAGAACAACAACTACTAATTCATCAGCCAATATATTCCCAAAAAGTCGAAAACTAAGTGATAAAGGCTTAGTGAAATCTTCTAGGACGTTAATTGGTAAAAGTATTGGGGTTGGTTGAATGTATTTACTAAAATAACCCAATCCTTTTTTTGTAAGACCCGCATAGAAATATGCCACTGACGTGGGTAAAGCTAAAGCAACAGTAGTATTTATATCATTCGTGGGTGCAGCTAACTCTCCGTGAGGCAACTGTATGATTTTCCAAGGTAAAAGAGCACCCGACCAGTTCGAAACAAAAATGAATAGAAACATAGTTCCAATAAAGGGAACCCAAGGGCCATAATCTTCTCCAATCTGAGTTTTGCTCAAATCTCGAATGAATTCGAGAACATATTCGAAGAAATTCTGGCTATTGGTTGGAATTGTTTGTGGATTTCGAACCGCTATAGCGACTGAACCTAATAAGATAGCAATTACGACCCAAGAAGTGATAAGTACTTGGCCATGAACTTGGAAACCCCCTATTTGCCAATAGAGGTGTTGACCTACTTCCACACCAGATATATCGTACAGCCCCTTTAGTGTGTTGATGGAACATGGTAGAACATTCATATTACCCTCTGTGACAGAAATAGAACTTTTAAAAGAATTATTTTGATTCAAACATCTCTTCTCTCATCTCTTCTCTTTCTCGCTTCGCCTAGCATCGTCGATTTTGCATACCAATACCAAAGAATCACATAATATCCCCAGAAATTTTGATCTCTTTTTTGCGATTCAGGATATAGTAACCGATTCAATGAATCAATCTATTGAGTTCCAAAAGTTTATTGACTTATCTTATTATTAATCAACGGTTTCTTATATAGCTAGAATGGCCCTCACAAAGTGCAGATACTAATTTGTTAAGAATCAAGCGGATTGAAGCGATAGCGTCGTCATTAGCTGGAATCGAAATATCTGCCAGATCTGGGTCACAATTTGTATCGATTAAACAAATCGTCGGAATCCCTAAAGTGATACATTCCCGAAGAGCCGTATATTCTTCATGCTGATCAACGATTATTACAATATCAGGCAACCCCGTCATATACTTGATTCCACCCAGATATGTTTGCAAATGAGATAATTTTCTCTTCAACATTGCAGCATCTCTTTTCGGTAGACAGTTGAGTTTCCCCGCCCTTTGTTCCGCTCTCAAATCCCTGAACTTATGAAGTCTCGTTTCTGTAGTGGACCAATTCGTTGACATACCACCGAGCCATTTTTTATTAACATAATGACAGCGAGCCCTTATTGCAGCTAATGCTACTGAATCCGCAGCCTTACTTTTTGTACCAACTATTAAAAAGTGCTTTCCCCTACTTGCTGCGTCAAAAACTAAATCACAGGTTTCTGATAAAAAACGAGCAGTTCTAGTAAGATTTGTAATATGAATACCTTTACGCTTTGCAGAGATGTAAGGTGCCATTCTAGGATTCCATTTCCTAGTACCATGACCGAAATGAACTCCCGCTTCCATCATCTCTTCTAAATTGATGTTCCAATATTTTTTTGTCATTTCTCCCCACATTTTCTTTTTTTTTTTCAAAGTACCCTGAAAATAAATAATTGTTCCGAAGGAACTTTCTCCCGTAAATGGACCGTGCATCAACGGCCCAGGCCAAAATAAAACGGGGAATATCTTTCCGTTTGGTATTATCTTTAATACCAAATCAAACGACTGGTTCAATTCAAATTAGTTAAAAGAAACGAATAAGTCCGCTTTTAGAAATTTTGAATTCCTGTCAAAAATTTCTCTTATGTGTTGTATCATGAAAATTTCTTTTTGTTTTTGGATATGCAAGAACTAAAAAAGTCTCTGTGGTGAAACAAAATATTGCTTATTTCCCCCTTAACCAAATTATTCCTTTTTTTTTCCAAAGAAATGTTGTTGTGTTGCCTTGAGCGGCGGACAATTCCTTTGAATCCGGTACCAACGGGTATCATCCCACCCAGAACAACATTCTCTTTCAGACCTTTCAACCAATCAATACGACCCCGCAGAGCAGCTTTTGCTAAAACTCGGGCGGTTTCTTGAAAACTCGCTTCGGATATGAAACTTTGAGTATTCAAAGATGCCCTCGTTAATCCCAATAAGATTGCTCGGTAACAGATTGTTTCTTCCAAAGCGCGCCCTGTCCGCTCTGCTCGCAACAACCCGATTAGTTCTCCGGGTGAAAAAGCATTTGACATTCCATCTTCTGAAACCAAAACTTTTGATGTTATTTGGCGTACAATAATCTCTATATGCCTATTATGGATCTGCACCCCCTGGGATCGATAAACCTTTTGAATCTTATTAACCAAAGAGATACGACTTTGCGCTATGGTTAACTCAGCGCCAATTAAAAATCCCCAAGGAATTCCAAGAATTTTGGTTATATTTTCATTCCAACCCTCAACCCTCTTTTCTAAATTCATCGATATTGAATCAATCGAACGAACTTCCAACACCTGTTCTACTTTTGGAAGACCTTGCGTTATATCACCCGATCTCGATTTTTCGTATATAAATGTAACTAATGTATCTCCTTCGTAAATTATTTCTCCATAATGGCCATGAACGGTTGCTCCTGGAGTGGCCAAATGAGGCTTGGCCGATCTGATTACTAAGGAGTCACCATGAACGGTTACAATTTGTCCCGATTTGATGTGTGATCTATATTTGTATATAGATCCATTTTCATAAAAAAGCTGTCCAAGGCTAATTATTGAGAATGTCTTCTCACAAGAATTGTGATGTAGAAAACACCAATTCAAATCGAATGCATTAAAAATGGTGTTACTACATGGATCGGGATTCAAAATTCTACCCTTTTCATCTATTAAATAATAGAGAACGTCTTGGAAAAGGTTTTTGAAATTGTCAAGTATTAAATATTTCTTTAATAAGATCTGATTATCAGTCAGATAATAGTTTCGTGAATCAAAATTCGTAATTTTAGCTATAGTCCCTAAGGGCCCGAAGGAATTTCTAATCAAAATAGCGGGATCCTCCTTAATTGATTTTTTTTTCCCATTGTCAGATTTCGAACCATTGACTTTGAGGGGACCAACTCGAAAACAATTCGATGATGACAAAATGAGAAGGGATGGTAATTGCTTATTGATATTCAACGACGTATGAATAGTCCCGTGATCTTGAGTAAGAGATTGAATCTTAATCTTGGAATAAAAAGGATTTCTATTGGGGCAATCTGATCCATTATCTGGATTCAATCCGTAGCCTGCCGTATCATTTCTTTTTCCAGTATTCAAAACGCGGGGCTTCACTAAATCAACTCTTATGAAATCTCGAATCAGATCATTTGCCCTTACTTCAACAAAGGAAGCACAAACTTCTTCTATAGAACTTGTTTTTTTGTTGTCTTGATCCCAATTCAATACTAAACAAGTTCGAACTAATTGAATACTTGTGTGAGAAATTCCTCGAATGGGTTTGCCATTTCCGTAAAGAATATAATTGACGACTCGGAGTTGTACATTATCCCGTTCTTGCAACGAATCCTGGGGAAAAAGTGTTGCTAAGTTTATGCCATCTGCTATTTCGTATGTAACTACGGGTCGAACCGAAACAAAATACTTTTTCTTGATAGGTGTAACCCGTTGGACATAGATCCAATTTTTCCATTTTTTGGATTCCTTAGAGTTTTTTTTTTCCATTCCTGGCGGTAGCAAGATTCCGCTATGTCGAGAGATTTTATTTGTCTCTCCAGGAAAATGAATATTTCCAGAAAAGATTTTGAGTTCAATCCTTTTTTTTTTTCTCTCCACTCGGACTAATCCACCTACCTGACTTCTTGTATTTAAGGCGATCTCTGTATCGACTCTAATGATACTATTGTTCCGTACCATTATGGACGAAGACCCAGGTAAGATATGCACTTCCTCGGGAATGAAAAAAAATCGATCTACTTTCGTTTGGTATTTCGTCCTCAATTCTTTTGCTCCTCGATATTCAACCAAATCCTCTTTTTTTACAAGAGAATCCACCTCTACGGTCCCATATTTAGTAATTCCCGAGCCGCTTCTTCTGTATCGGGGATCGTCGAAGTAAGCAAGAATACTATTTCTACGTAAAATACCAGTTTTGGGTATTTCAATGGAGATACCAGAATAAGGCATTGGTTCTTTCTCTCCTTCTTGCGAATATTGGAATGGAATGATGAATCTATTTCTTCGCCTCTTCGCCAAGAAATCCGAATTCTCGTGGAGAATGGCAGAATATATAAAATTCCAACAATCGTTGGGTATGCTTTTGTCAGGTCCTGAATAATCAAAAAACCTACCCCCCCTCCCCCCACTGGAAGGATCCGAACTAAACGATTTGCGTCTCACTCGATCATTAGTCACTGAGAAGTCAGAAATTGATCTTTGTTCTAAAGAAAGAGAATAAACATTCATTTGATCTTGATCTTTGTGTAGAGAAAAGAGTGCTCGATTAGATTTGCACGGATTTCCTGATAATATCCATAAATGGCTTGTTTTTGGTAATAGATGAACATTACCATACGTGTATTCGGGGGTATGGTATACATTGGTACTCCAATGCATTTCTCCCTCTGAATCAGAATAAATATGTTTTCGAACTTTTTCTTTAAAACTTAAAGCGGATGCTCCGGCACGAATCTCAGCAATCACTTGTTCCGATTCTACATATTGATTGTTTTGAACTAAAATAAAACTTTTTGGGGGAATATTCACTTTATGTAGAATATCCCGACTTTCAATAGTTACATAAAGGTCTATATAACATAGAAAGGCAGGATGCCCATGCCGTGTACGTGTGGGATGAACCAAATCCTCATGAAATTTTATTTTTCCATTCGAAGGAGCTCGTACATATTCTGCAGTACCACCTGTGAACACTCCACCGGTATGAAACGTTCTTAATGTTAGTTGAGTGCCCGGTTCTCCAATTGATTGACCCGCAATGACACCCACCGCTTCCCCCAACTCAACTAGGTCGCCATGAGTGGGACTCCGACCATAACATAATCGACAGATCCAAGAAGTGCTCCTACAAATAAAAGGAGTTCGAATATATATTGATTTCGCTTGAAAGGTTATGAAGCGATTGACAAGTCCAATCCCAATATCCTGGTTTCGGGCAGCAATGCACCGTGGACCCATATATATGTCATATGCTAATACATGACCAATTAGTCTTTGGATCCAAATTTTTTCTTCCATACTATTTTGAGGACTCGCCGAAATACCTCGGATAGTACCACAATCTGTTCTACGTACAACAATGTGTTGAACTACTTCAACAAGTCTACGTGTGAGGTATCCAGCATCGGATGTTCGTACAGCAGTATCCACAACTCCCTTGCGAGCTCCGTAGCAGGAAATAATATATTCTGTTAAAGAGAGTCCTTCGCGTAAATTACTTTGAATGGGTAAATCAATCATCTGTCCTTGGGGATCCGACATTAATCCTCTCATACCTACTAATTGATGCACCTGAGATGCATTTCCCCTAGCTCCTGAAAAAGACATTATATGGACTGGATTAGAAGGATCGGTCATTCGAAAATTAGTATGCATTTCTTGTCTCAAATATTCACTTGTAGCATACCATATCTCAATAGATTGACGTAATTTTTCTACAGCGTGTACATTCCCATAATGATGGTGTTTTTCCAAAATCAAACCTTGTTGTTCAGCATCTCGGACTAGCCATCCCTTAGAGGGTATTGTTAAAAGATCATCAATTCCTAATGAAATGGATGTAGCGGTGGCTTGTTGGAAACCCAGAGTCTTTACTTGATCCAGTATATGTGATGTATATGCCATTCCGAAGTGATCTATTAATCTGCTAATAAGTCGTTTCATGGCAGTTCCATCTATCGCTTTATTGCGAAAGGCCAGATCTGCCCGTTGTTCCGCCATAAGTACCTCCGTAGTCCGCTTAGTAGGATTCAACAATGAGTTTTGAGCCAGTGGTTCGAAGACTTCCTTTCCTCGATCTTTATTCACATAGAAATTCGGGAATTGTTATAAGGTAACAGTTGAACCAGAGAGGCAAAAATAGCTACAGATAGTACATAATTACCTAGGTACCGCCGTATGAGTAGGCCCGACAAAATCCCTGTATGGCTTCTTCTATTTCTCGATAGAAAGAAATATGGCCAACAGTGGTTCGAATGTATATACAAAGGATTTCTTTTTTGACACTTTTTACTATTAGATAATGCCCATAAATTTCATGATAGGTACCCAAGGATTCATATTGAACTTCGATTGGAACTTCTCTTAAGGAAATGACACGTTGATCTAGTCGCCACCGGAGCCACAAGGGAGTATCTAAATGGATTCGTTTCTGCCGATAAGCGCCAAGTACATCATAGGAACTACAAAAATAGGGTTCTTTTTCTTTTGTATACCGATATTTAGTATGGTCAACTGTTTCATTTTGATAGTTCCTGCGATTCCATGGATTATACCTATTTGCACAAACACCTTGACGATTTCCGATCGTTAATACATAGAGTCCAATAAGTATATCTTGAGTTGGTACGGAAATAGGACTTCCTATAGCTGGAGACAGGAGATTCATATGAGAAAACATAAGTAAACGAGCCTCCGCTTGCGCTTCCAAAGATAAAGGTACATGAACAGCCATTTGATCCCCATCAAAGTCTGCATTGAATCCCTTACAAACTAATGGATGTAAACAAATAGCACGTCCCTCTACTAAAATGGGTTGGAACGCCTGTATACCTAATCTATGGAGGGTGGGTGCTCGATTTAGCAATACGGGATGACCCTGCATAACTTCTTGAAGTATTTCCCATACAATGGGCTCTTTTTCTCGAATTTTACTTTTCGCAATCCCTATGTTGGAAGCAACGCGCTGCCTTATTAGACCTCGAATTAAAAATGTCTGGAAAAGCTCTATTGCTATTTCTCGAGGCAATCCACATCGATGTAATGAAAGCGAGGGGCCCACGACAATGACGGAACGCCCCGAATAATCAACTCGCTTACCAAGCAGAGTCTCGCGAAATCTTCCTTCTTTCCCTTCAATTACATCTGAAAACGACTTGTAAACTTTATTATAACCATCCCTCATGGGTTGACCGCGAATACCATTATCAAGAAGTGTATCCACGGCTTCTTGCACCAACTTCTCTTGACACATTACTAATTCCCCTGGCGTGGATCTACTTGTTGTTAATAGATCAGTAAGGGTATTGTTCCGATAAATAACTCTTCGATAGAGTTCATTAATATCCGAACTCATTGGCTTACCCCCATCTATCTGAATGATTGGTCTCAACTCGGGAGGAAGAACTGGTAATAGGGACAAAACCATCCGTTCTGGTTCTACATTTGTTCGAATAAAATGTTTAGCTAATTCTATACGTCTAACCAAAAAATCCTTTCGTCTTCCTATTTTTCTATCTTCCCAGTCATTGCCAGTGGACCCTTCTTCCCCTAATTCCTTCCATTCCACCAATGAACAATCTATAATAATTCGCAAATCTAGATCGGCTAATTGTTCTCTGATAGCACCTGCTCCAGTAGATATTTCTCGATTTCGAAATGTATCGAAGCCTTGGGTAGTAAAAAAAAGTGGGATGCTATATTTCCGAGATTGGATTTCATATTCGAATAAACCTCGTAATCGTAAGAAAGTAGGTTTTTTAGATACGGGCCTAGCAAAAGAAAAATCTGGATAGGTTCCCTATGGGATTCCCCCCCTTAAAAATCGGACGTGAGTGTTTCCTCTCATCCGGCTCAAGTAGTTACATCAAATAAGGAAAGGACTTCCTACTTTAAATTTTTTAAAATTTAAAAATTTTTGTTCTAAAGAACCTCATAGAGATCTACCCATTACTCAAGTTAGCGGCGAAAACCAACCAATATTTTATTGATTCATTCTTACTTTGACTTTTTGAATTAGTTATTCAATCACGACATAAATGAAATTTCATTGAATTGAGTAGTCTATTTCCCTTCAAATTAAAAATGAAAACCCCCTTCCTTTTAGTTAAAGGGATAGCTTGGAACTCATAAGGGATTTACTTGTCTATTTTTTGTTCCGCTCGGTCGTTTAGGTCCCTACTTCACCTCGACGGTTATACCATGATGTCCCTTGAAGCATATATGCGATAGATAGACTCCTGTAACCGTGTTAGATTCGCTTACTTGAAAGGAATCTCTTTCGAAAAGAAATAGAATGGTTAATTCCACGAAAGAAGTTTCTTTGTTAACGAGGTATACCTAGCAATTCCTATTCCTATATTAATTGACCATGGACCAACCCCCCTTCCTTCCTATTTCGATATTTCGAAGTATTGATCACACCCATACATAATTCTGAGCTTCATGTTCCTCCTCTAAAAAGACATGTCAGAGCCGGGGGCATCCCCAATCGGATTGAATGGGATGACAGTTTATCGTCCAAATCTGTAAAATCAAAATTTTGATCAAATCACACATCGCAATAGACTAGGCCTTCTAATTCCTTAAGGGGTTTATCTAACAGATTTGCGATATAACTAGGAAGACGTTTCAAATACCACACATGAGTCACTGGACATGTCAGTTTGATGTATCCCATTTGATATCTTCGTGCCCGAGAATCCGCAAATTCGACTCCGCATTGTTCACAAAAATTCGGGTCTTCTTTTTCATCTCCGATCACTCGATAATTTCCACAAGCACAAATTCCACTTTTTATGGGCCCAGAAATTCTTTCACAAAACAATCCATCCTTTTCCGGTTTATTCGTTTTGTAATGAAAAGTATAGGGTTTTGTCACCTCTCCAACAATCTCGCCATTAGGTAGGATTTTGTTGGCCCACGCACTTATTTGTTGAGGAGAAACTGATCCAATTCGAAGTTGTTGATGTTTATACCGGTCGATCATAGAACAAAAATAATGATTCATTCCGATCAAGCTTCCTTCCTATGAATCTGGAAGTCCTTCTCAGATAAAAGGAAATGATTCAGTTCCAAAGCCAAAGATCGTAGTTCTCGAACGAGTAGTCGAAAAGATTCTGGAGCATCCCCGGGATTAGCTATTGTTCCTCCAATGATCGTAGTACCAAGTACTTCCTGGCGAGATCTAATATGATCAGAT